AAGAAATATACAGAAGTATACACTTTAGGTCAACATATATGTATGTCTGCTCACAAAGCGAGAAGAGTAATTGATCAAATTCGTGGGCGGTCCTATGAAGAAACACTTATGATACTAGAACTTATGCCTTATCGAGCATGTTATGCCATTTTAAAATTGGTTTATTCTGCAGCAGCAAATGCCAATCACAATAAGGGTTTGAACGAAACAAGTTTAATCATTAGTAAAGCCGAAGTCAACGAGGGCACAACTGTGAAAAAATTAAAGCCCCGGGCTCGAGGACGGGGTTATCCTATAAAAAGATCCACTTGTCATATAACTATTGTATTGAAAGATATATCTTTAGATGAAGAGGAAGAAATAGATAAAAGGAAATTCTATAAATTAGAGCTGAGGAATACTTAAAGGAAGAATATTTTATATTATAAAAAATACAAATACGCTATATTATGTTATGCTTAAAAAAAATCGAATGAATAAAAAAAAAATACAAACAGATGTCACGTTTCACGATATATATAGTAGTGGGGGATTATGGGACAAAAAATAAATCCACTTGGTTTCAGACTTGGTGCAACCCAAGGTCATCATTCTCTTTGGTTTGCACAACCAAAAAATTATTCAAAGGATCTACAAGAAGATCAAAAAATACGAGATTGTATCAAAAATTATGTGCAAAATAATATGAAAATATCCTCTAATGTAGAGGGAATTGCACGTATAGAGATTCAAAAAAGAATTGATTTGATTCAGGTCATAATCTATATGGGATTCCCCAAGTTATTAATAGAAGACAGGACTCGAAGAATCGAAGAATTACAGACGCATGTACAAAAAGAACTCAATTGTGTAAACCGAAAACTCAACATTGCTATTACAAGAATTGCAAATCCTTACGGGCACCCCAATATTCTTGCAGAATTTATAGCCGGACAATTAAAGAATAGAGTTTCATTTCGCAAAGCAATGAAAAAAGCTATTGAATTAACTGAACAGGCAGGTACAAAAGGGATTCAAGTACAAATTGCAGGGCGTATCGACGGAAAAGAAATTGCACGTGTTGAATGGATCCGAGAAGGTAGAGTTCCTCTACAAACCATTCGAGCTAAAATTGATTATTGTTCCTATGCAGTTCGAACTATCTATGGGGTATTAGGCATCAAAATTTGGATATTTGTAGACGAGGAATAATAAGAACTTACTTGACTTATATTTAGTTCTATCTGGTGATAAAACAAAAAATGGCAAACTCTTTCATTCTTTTTCTGGTAAATAATAAAAAAAAAAAAAGAACAATTCTATAAGGTTGAATAAAAATTCGATTAATCATTTGATATAATTGCTATGCTTAGTGTGTGACTCGTTGGTTTTTTTAGGGTTGGGATTCAAAAAAATGGACAGCCCATAGTACAAACTGATAACTATAGAACTAATAACCAACTCATCACTTCGTGTTATCTGGATAGAAAGAACCAGTCAAGATATGATATATAAGTCATATCATTGTAGCAACTGAAATCTTTTTTACATAAACAAACAAAAAAAATCTGATTATGGGTTGTAAAGCAATATAAAGTATACAGATAAATGGAAGGGTGAGAGAAAGATAGAAAAAGAATATTAATGATATATAATTCCAATATGTAAGGTCTATGAGTCATCTCATATAAAGGGAATGTAATAAAGCATCAATACTGATTGATCCATAATTAGACAAATCCGTGCATAGAACACAAAATCAAGAGCCCCGAGCCAATAAAGACTGAGAAGGTTGACTCAAGAATAAATTTAATTGGAGGCTCCGTTGTAAAATTCAGACCTAATCATTAATCGAGAAGTGGTGGGAACGACAGAACCTGTGAATGCATAAGATTCTATTGAAAACGAATCCTAATGATTCATTGAGTAGGATGGCGGAACGAACCAGAAACCTATTCATTTATTCTGAGAGGTCATGTCATAGACTAATCTTACAACTGAATGTTGAAAGAGTAAATATTCGCCCGCGAATTTTTTTTTATTTCTAAATTTTAGTCGATTCGAAATAAAAGGAAAAACAAAATAAAGATTCATTATAGCGTTCTACCAAAACGACATTATCTATAAATAGAATACGTGTTAAATTATATATTAAAACACAAAAAATTTCTAATTTCTAATCGATTAGATCAAATTTCAAAGAATCCCACGATTCCATATATTATTAACCGTGTATTTTTTTTTTGTTTAATTATTTAAAATTGTTTAATTCGCGAGGAGCTGGATGAGAAGAAACTCTCGTGTCCGGTTCTGTAGTAGAGATGGATGGAATTGCTAAACAACCATCAACTATAACCCCAAAAGAACCAGATTCCGTAAACAACACAGAGGAAGAATGAAAGGAATATCTTATCGAGGTAATCGTATTTGCTTCGGTAGATATGCTCTTCAAGCGCTTGAACCCGCTTGGATCACATCTAGACAAATAGAAGCAGGGCGGCGAGCAATGACACGAAATGCACGCCGCGGTGGAAAAATATGGGTACGCATATTTCCAGACAAACCTGTTACAGTAAGACCTACAGAAACACGTATGGGTTCGGGGAAAGGATCTCCCGAATATTGGGTAGCTGTCGTTAAACCCGGTAGAATACTTTATGAAATGAGCGGAGTAGCAGAAAATATAGCTAGAAGGGCTATTTCAATAGCGGCATCTAAAATGCCTATACGAACTCAATTCATTCTTTCTGGATAGGAATGTAGAAACAAACGAAAGGGGTTTTTGGGATGAAAAAAAAACAATTGCAGGTTTCTTTTTTTGTTTTGAACAAATAATATTTCTTTTTTTTTTTTTTATTTATACCTTTGCATTGAAAAAGAAAAAACCGATAAAAAAATGATATGATTCAACCTCAAACCCATTTGAATGTAGCGGATAACAGCGGGGCCCGAGAATTGATGTGTATTCGAATCATAGGAGCTAGTAATCGACGATATGCTCATATTGGTGACATTATTGTTGCTGTAATCAAGGAAGCAGTACCAAATACACCTCTAGAAAGATCAGAAGTGGTCCGAGCTGTCATTGTACGTACTTGTAAAGAACTCAAACGCGACAACGGTATGATAATACGATATGATGACAACGCTGCGGTTGTTATTGATCAAGAAGGAAATCCAAAAGGAACCCGAATTTTCGGCGCGATCGCCCGGGAATTAAGACAGTTAAATTTCACTAAAATAGTTTCATTAGCACCTGAAGTATTATAGGGGAAGACCTTAATATAGTATTTGAATGAAATTGTTAATATAGTATTTGAATGAAATTGATTAAATTTATTTAATTTATTAGTAAATTGTTTATCTATCACGTATATATCTTTAATAATTCATAAATAAAAAAAAAAAAAAAGAATTCATAAATATTCAAAAATTCAGAAAAAAAGAAAAAGAGCATGTTGATTATATCAAAATTCGGGGGAAACAAAAATCTTAGTTTATCATGAGTAAAGACACTATTGCTGACATAATAACCTCTATACGAAATGCTGACATGAATAAAAAAAGAACAGTTCGAATACCATCTACTAACATCACTGAAAATATTGTTAAAATCCTTTTACAAGAAGGTTTTATTGAAAACGTGAGAAAACATCAAGAAAGCAATAAATATTTTTTGGTTTTAACCCTACGACATAGAAGAAATAGGAAAGGACCATATAGAACTGTTTTAAATTTAAAACGGATCAGTCGACCCGGTCTACGAATATATTCTAACTATCAACGAATTCCTAGAATTTTAGGCGGAATGGGGGTTGTAATTCTTTCTACTTCTCGAGGTATAATGACAGACCGAAAGGCTCGACTAGAAGGAATCGGCGGAGAAGTTTTGTGTTATATATGGTAATCTTTCTAATAGCCGACACGGTCATATTTGTGAAAAAAGAGAAAGGACAAGTTTATAATATTATCCCTCTTACATTAGTTGATACTTCAAAGCGGTTTTACCTGGAATGAAACAACAAAAATGGATTCATGAGGGTTTAATTACTGAACAACTTACCGATGGTATGTATCTTCCGGATTCGTTTAGATAACAAAAAAATTATTCTGGTTTTTGTTTCGTAAAGGATTTCATGTAGTTTTATACGTATACTACCAGGAAATAGACTAAAAATTGAGGTAAGTCCTTATGATTCAACCAAAGGGCGTATAATTTAGAGACTCCAAAGCAAAGACTTGAATGATTAGGCGGTTTTTTCAATTTCAACATTCTTTCGTGAGGATACAATTCGAAATTAAAAATTTCAAGAAACTTATTTTCTTCCAATTAAGTAGATTCGGTATTAAAAAAAGGAATGACAAATATGAAAATAAGGGCCTCCGTTCGTAAAATTTGTGAAAAATGTCGATTAATCCGTAGGCGGGGACGAATTATAGTAATTTGTTCTAACCCGAGACATAAACAAAGACAAGGATAATCTTTCTAAAACAAAAAGACTCTCGAAATCTAAAGGACCCGATGTACAGATGTACAAATAAATAAATAAAATAAGTAAAAAAAAAAAAAAAAAAACAAAGAATAAGGATCTGTTTTGACATGAAATGGATATATCCATATATCTCTGACTTATATTTATGAGATGATAAAATATGGCAAAACCTATACCAAAAATTGGTTCGCGTAGAAATAGACGTATTGGTTCACGTAAGAATACACGTAGAATTCCCAAGGGAGTTATTCATGTTCAAGCAAGTTTCAACAATACCATTGTGACTGTTACAGATGTACGGGGTCGAGTAATTTCTTGGTCCTCTGCCGGGGCTTGTGGATTCAAGGGTACAAGAAGGGGTACACCATTTGCCGCTCAAACCGCAGCAGGAAATGCTATTCGGACAGTAGTGGATCAAGGTATGCAACGAGCAGAAGTTATGATAAAAGGCCCGGGTCTCGGAAGAGATGCGGCATTAAGAGCTATTCGTAGAAGTGGTATACTATTAAGTTTCATACGGGATGTAAC